TATATATAGAATATGATATCTAATATGACACCCGATTTGTCAAAGGGATTGGATTGGTGACTTACCCATTCAGTGACTTTGGCACTGGACGTTCCAAAAACGGGTACTATCGGATCGGGTGAATTAGAGAATAGACAGAGGTCCGTTGGCATTTCAGCCTTTCTTCTCCTTTCAGGGCCTATCCGAAAGAGAATCCAGTACCTCTTGGTCCTGAATATCAGAATAGGACGAACGAACCGGCCTCCGCGGATATCTTTGCTTCGGAACAAAACCCTGCAATCAAATAGATTGTCCCAAGGGCGCCATATTCTAGGAGCCCAAGTTATGCTATTGAAAATTCGTTCCTCTAGCAGTTCCGGTTTGACCATTCCGTTCCCTTTTTCAAACTCCACTTCTTTTCATATAGCAATCCCTGATCAAAGAGAGAACAATATCCATTTCAAAACATTTCTAACGGATTCCTTGGTTCGGACCGACGAAGTAATGGCACTCGATTATTATCAACCTGACTGCAATCTTTTTCTGTCGGTAAGGATTGCACCAGAGCACCTTCTACTTCTAATAGGCCATGAACTATAGATAGAGAAGAATCATTCTGAGCGAGTCCATAAGAAGCGACCCACTTTTTTTCATCGGTTCCGGGGGAAGACCAAAGATCTTGCGCGACCGGTCCGCCATAAAAACTCAAAAGAGAAAGAAGTCTCGTTAATCTCTTCATGCTCGTTCCAAGTTCGAAGTACCCTTTGGCCAAAGAAAAACCCGCTTCCTGACACGATTGCCTCTTTATCTTTATATAGATAGATTCTATGGGGTTATTACTTAGAAGTCTATTTTGTACAAGAGCCCCTCCTATCTGATAGAAAAGGGTCCCATGATCCCGAGCCGGTCTTACCTTGGCTCGCAAACCCCAAGTTTGTCTATGAAGAGCCAATCTAATTGTATTAGTTTCTATAATGGATTTCTTATGTGGAATACTAATGGATAGGGCCTCGTTGCTAAGTGCTACAAGATCTAGTGCACTGGAACTCGTGGTTATGGACCCGAATCCTTTAGTATGGAACATTGTCTTTTCCAAGTAAAAACCCCTAGTATATGAAAGAATGAAAAGGTGCTTTCGTTCTTGTGGAATAAGAAGCCCTCGTACCTTAATGAAAGGAAAATAGGAATTTTTCGTTAGGTATTTGACCAAATAGGATCGTCCAGTTCCTATAGAACCTATCACTAAAATACCCGATAGGGCTAAGCGGAACGAAAAGGGTTTTCCATGAGATGGTAAATGAAAACGATTAGCCCCACACGAGGTTTGGGAATAAGTGATTGTCTGATAATGAGCAAGGAATATACGTCTTTCTGCTAAAGAGGATCTATTAAACTCATAATTCATTAGATCCTTGTTATCAATGTCAACTAGGTATCATAAGTAAATGGATCCCGGTTGTTCAATCCTTTGATAACCAAGGTCATTCTTTGCTAAAGAGAAATGATCACTATGAGTCAGACTCAATAGAATTGGATCCATTCCAAATAGCGAGAATTAGGATTCTTGATCCCTCTCAATCTCTCTTTCAATTCGAGGATCCAGAGAGGTGTTTTCATAGTCATCTCCGAATATTTGCCATCTCCGAATATTTTCGATTTCATTTTTCTATGATATGTCTTTCTATATGAAAATTGGTTATTTACGATGTACGATGATCCCTGTTAAGCATCCATGGCTGAATGGTTAAAGCGCCCAACTCATAATTGGTAAATTTGCGGGTTCAATTCCTGCTGGATGCACGCGAACGGGAACGTTCCATAAGTCTATTGGAACTGGCTCTCTATCCATGGAATCTCATCCATCATCCATACATAACGAATTGGTATGGTATATTCATACCATAACATAAGAACAATAAGAACTCGAATTCTTATCGATACTGGAACTCAGAGCATAGGAGGGAAAGTCGATTTATGGATGGAATCAAATACGCAGTATTTACAGAAAAAAGTCTTCGTTTATTGGGAAAGAATCAATATACTTTTAATGTCGAATCGGGATTCACTAAGACAGAAATAAAGCATTGGGTCGAACTCTTCTTTGGTGTTAAGGTAGTAGCTGTGAATAGCCATCGACTACCCGGAAAGGGTAGAAGAATGGGACCTATTCTGGGACATACAATGCATTACAGACGTATGATCATTACCCTTCAACCGGGTTATTCTATTCCACTTCTAGATAGAGAAAAAAACTAAAGGAGAATACTTAATAATACGGCGAAACATTTATACAAAACACCTATCCCGAGCACACGCAAGGGAACCGTAGACAGGCAAGTGAAATCCAATCCACGAAATAATTTGATCCATGGACGGCACCGTTGTGGTAAAGGTCGTAATTCCAGAGGAATCATTACCGCAAGGCATAGAGGGGGAGGTCATAAGCGCCTATACCGTAAAATCGATTTTCGACGGAATCAAAAAGACATATCTGGTAGAATCGTAACCATAGAATACGACCCTAATCGAAATGCATACATTTGTCTCATACACTATGGGGATGGTGAGAAGAGATATATTTTACATCCCAGAGGGGCTATAATTGGAGATACTATTGTTTCTGGTACAAAAGTTCCTATATCAATGGGAAATGCCCTACCTTTGAGTGCGGTTTGAACTATTGATTTACGTAATTGGAAGTAACCAATTAGGTTTACGACGAAACCTAGAAATCGATCACTGATCCAATTTGACTACCTCTACGGGATAGACCTCAACAGAAAACTGTTGAGTAACGGCAGCAAGTGATTGAGTTCAGTAGTTCCTCATAGAAAATTATTGACTCTAGAGATATGGTAATATGGAGAAGACAAAATTGTTTGAAGCACGCACAGAACCGGAAGCGCCCCTTGTTTCAAAGAGAGGAGGACGGGTTATTCACATTTAATTTGATGGTCAGAGGCGAATTGAAAGCTAAGCAGTGGTAATTAAGACCCCCCGGGGAAAATAGGGATGTCTCCTACGTTACCCATAATATGTGGAAGTATCGACGTAATTTCATAGAGTCATTCGATCTGAATGCTACATGAAGAACATAAGCCAGATGACGGAACGCGGAGACCTAGGATGTAGAAGATCATAACATGAGCGATTCGGCAGATTTGGATTCCTTTCCTATATATCCACTCATGTGGTACTTCATCATACGATTCATATAAGATCCATCTGTCTAGAGATCGTCATATACATCTAGAAAGCTGTATGCTTTGGAAGAAGCTTGTACAGTTTGGGAAGGGGTTTTTTGAGAGAAAAGAAGAATCTACTTCAACCGATATGCCCTTAGGCACGGCCATACATAACATAGAAATCACACGTGGAAGGGGTGGGCAATTAGCTAGAGCAGCAGGTGCTGTAGCGAAACTGATTGCAAAAGAGGGTAAATCGGCCACTTTAAGATTACCATCTGGGGAGGTCCGTTTGGTATCCCAAAATTGCTTAGCAACAGTCGGACAAGTGGGTAATGTTGGGGTGAACCAAAAAAGTTTGGGTAGAGCCGGATCTAAGTGTTGGCTAGGTAAACGCCCCGTAGTAAGAGGGGTAGTTATGAACCCTGTGGACCACCCCCATGGGGGCGGTGAAGGGAAAGCCCCCATTGGTAGAAAAAAACCCACAACCCCTTGGGGTTATCCTGCGCTTGGAAGAAGAACTAGGAAAAGGAAAAAATATAGTGATAGTTTTATTCTTCGTCGCCGTAAGTAAATACGTAACTAGGAATATGGAAAATTGCATTTTTGGAATTTGCAATAATGCGATGGGCGAACGACGGGAATTGAACCCGCGCATGGTGGATTCACAATCCACTGCCTTGATCCACTTGGCTACATCCGCCCCTTATCCAGCTAAAGGATTTTTCTCTTTTTTCCATTCATCATTATTCTATTTATTCTGACCTCCATACTTCGATCGAGATATTGGACATAGAATGCCACTCTTTAAAATGGAAAAAAGGAGTAATCAGCTGTGACACGAAAAAAAACGAATCCTTTTGTAGCTCATCATTTATTGGCAAAAATCGAAAAGGTCAATATGAAGGAGGAGAAAGAAACAATAGTAACGTGGTCCCGGGCATCTAGCATTCTACCCGCAATGGTTGGCCATACAATCGCGATTCATAATGGAAAGGAACATATACCTATTTACATAACAAATCCTATGGTAGGTCGCAAATTGGGGGAATTCGTGCCTACTCGGCATTTCACGAGTTATGAAAGTGCAAGAAAAGATACTAAATCTCGTCGTTAACTGAATTCAGAATAGAAAGATTCAAAATAAAAAAAAACAAAGGTAGGCGGGGAATAACCCGGGGAATAACCTTATTTATGACAAGTTTCAAACTGGTAAAGTATACCCCTAGGATAAAGAAGAAGAAGAGTGGGCTAAGGAAACTCGCAAGGAAAGTTCCAACCGATCGTCTACTTAAGTTCGAACGGGTTTTCAAAGCACAAAAACGCATCCATATGTCTGTTTTCAAAGCACAAAGAGTTCTTGATGAGATTCGCTGGCGTTACTACGAGGAAACTGTTATGATACTGAACCTCATGCCTTATCGAGCATCTTATCCCATCCTAAAGTTGGTTTATTCGGCAGCAGCAAATGCTACTCATTATAGGGATTTCGACAAAGCAAATTTATTCATCACTAAAGCCGAAGTCAGTAGGAGTACTATCATGAAAAAATTAAGACCTCGAGCTCGAGGACGTAGTTGTCCCATAAAAAAAACCATGTGTCATATAACAATTGTACTAAATATAGTAAAGAAATCTAAATAATCTTTAGATCCATCTTAGATTTCGATTCCCAGTAAAAAAAAAATAGAATAGAAAAATATGGGACAAAAAATAAATCCACTCGGTTTCAGACTTGGTACAACCCAAAATCACCATTCCTTTTGGTTCGCACAACCAAAAAATTATTCTGAAGGTCTACAGGAAGATAAAAAAATACGGAATTGTATCAAGAACTATATACAAAAGAATAGGAAAAAAGGCTCGAATAGAAAAATAGAATCAGACTCAAGTTCCGAAGTAATTACACATAATAGAAAAATGGACTCAGGCTCAAGTTCTGAAGTAATTACACGTATAGAAATTCAAAAAGAAATCGATACGATCCACGTCATAATCCATATTGGATTCCCCAATTTATTAAAGAAAAAAGGAGCAATCGAAGAATTAGAGAAAGATCTACAAAAGGAAGTTAATTCTGTAAACCAGAGACTTAATATTGCTATTGAAAAAGTTAAAGAACCTTATAGACAACCTAACATTCTTGCAGAATATATAGCTTTCCAATTAAAAAATAGAGTTTCATTCCGAAAGGCAATGAAAAAAGCCATTGAATTAACTAAAAAAGCAGATATAAGGGGGGTAAAAGTAAAAATTGCAGGTCGTCTCGCAGGGAAAGAAATTGCACGTGCCGAATGCATCAAAAAGGGTAGACTTCCCCTCCAAACAATTCGCGCTAAAATTGATTATTGCTGCTATCCAATTCGAACTATCTATGGAGTATTAGGTGTAAAAATTTGGATATTCGTAGACGAAGAATAACTAGCCTTGTCTTCCCATTCTGTTCAGTGATAGAATAAAAAATGACAAGAGCCTTATTTTTCCTGAAATCCCTGAAAAAAAAGAAGAAATTCTACCTCTTTCTATAAGATTTAATGAAAATTGATAAATCTTTTAATATAATTGCTATGCTTAGTGTGTGACTCGTTAGTTTTTTCTTTAGAGTCAAAAATGGAGATTCAAAAAAAATTGACTGAACCCTACTATAAATAGAAAAAGAAAAAACTTAGTAATTATAGAAAATTAACTAATAACCAACCTATTGCTTCGTATTGTCGAGATCCTAACTAAGAAACAGTCACTATATGAATAAATACATCTATCATAAATGAGTAGATCTATCATATAGTTGTAGCAACTGCAATTTTTTCTCTAAAAAAGAAAACGGATTCTAGGTTGTGAAGCAAAACTAAAGGGATGTGGATAAAAGGAGGGATGATAGAAAGAAGGAAGAAGAATAAGAAAGATATAGGATTCCAATATGTATGGTCTATGAGTTACATCATAAAAGGCAATGTGATAAAGCATCAATATAATAAAAATAACAGAGAATTCGAAATCGTAACTTGAAACAAAAAATAGAAATTTTAAGCAATAATAAAATAAAGAGCGGCCCGGGTTAATAAAACTGAGAAAATTGACTCGGAAAGAAATTTTTGGAAAGCTCCATTGTGGGATTCAGACCTAACCATTAAAGGAGAAGTAGTGGGAACGACAGAACCTATGACTGCATAGGATTTTATTGAAAAGAATCCTAAGACTTCATTGGGTGGGATGGCGGAACAAACCAAAAAAATTGCCTTATTTGGTAAGGTTATAAATTAACAAATAAGACAGGAAAGAGTAAATATTCGCCCGCGAAATCTTTATTGAATTAGAATACTTTCCCGCGATTCAATAAGAGTCGAAATAAGGAGATTTTTTTTTAAGAAAGATTACATTATCTATAAATATAGAATATAGATAAATAGACACACACATCTAGATATATTCTAGATCTTCTTTCTTGACTATATATTTTTCTATTTTAACAAATTCAATATTCAATATTAAAAAAACCCTAACTTTTTCTATTATCTATTAATGTGCATCTATCCATAATATTCCAAAATATTATGGAATTAGAGAAATTTGCACGCTTTCTCATTTCATTCGCGAGGAGCTGGATGAGAAGAAACTCTCATGTCCAGTTTTGCAGTAGAGATGGAACTAAGAAAGAACCATCGACTATAACCCCAAAAGAACCAGATTTCGTAAACAACATAGAGGAAGAATGAAGGGAAAATCCTGCCGAGGCAATCGTATTTGTTTTGGTAGATATGCTCTGCAAGCACTTGAACCCGCTTGGATCACGTCGAGACAGATAGAAGCAGGACGAAGAGCAATGACACGATATGCACGTCGTGGTGGAAAAATATGGGTACGTATATTTCCCGACAAACCGGTTACACTAAGACCCACGGAAACACGTATGGGCTCAGGAAAGGGATCCCCCGAATATTGGGTAGCCGTTGTTAAACCAGGTCGAATACTTTATGAAATGGGCGGAGTATCTGAAACTGTAGCTAGAGCAGCTATCTCCATAGCTGCCAGTAAAATGCCCATACGAAGTCAATTTCTTCGATTAGAGATATAGCATCCCAAAAAAGGAGTATTGAAGATAAAAAAAACCAGGTTTTTTTTTTTCTGGAAAGACAATATTTCTTTCATCCTTTTGCATAGAAATAACAAATTGAAATCAAAATAATATGATTCAACCTCAGACCCTTTTAAATGTAGCAGATAACAGTGGAGCTCGAAAATTGATGTGTATTCGAGTCATAGGAGCTGCTAGTAATCAGCGATATGCTCGTATTGGTGATGTTATTGTTGCTGTAATCAAAGACGCAGTGCCCCAAATGCCTCTAGAAAGATCCGAAGTAATTCGAGCTGTAATTGTACGTACATGTAAAGAGTTCAAATGCGAAGACGGTATAATAATACGCTATGATGACAATGCAGCGGTTATCATTGATCAAAAAGGAAATCCAAAAGGAACTCGAGTTTTTGGCGCGATCGCCGAGGAATTGAGAGAATTGAATTTTACTAAAATAGTTTCATTAGCTCCTGAAGTATTATAAATACTAGTAGGCGAGATATAGATCAAAGAAAAAATTAGTAGATTATGTCTCACGTATATGCTTTAAAATCCAAAAGTAAAAGAAAAAAAAAGAAAACATGTTGATTATAGAAAAATTAGGAGGAACCTAGAATTAGAGTCTTATGGGCAAGGACACTATTGCTGATTTACTAACCTCTATAAGAAACGCGGACATGAATAAAAAAGGAACAGTTCGAGTAGTATCTACAAATATTACCGAAAACATTGTTAAAATACTTCTACGAGAGGGTTTTATTGAAAGTGTTCGGAAACATCAGGAAAGTAACAGATATTTCTTGGTTTCAACTTTGCGACATCAAAAGAGAAAGACTAGAAAAGGAATATATAGAACTAGAACCTTTTTAAAGCGTATCAGCCGACCCGGCTTACGAATTTATGCCAACTATCAAGGAATTCCTAAAGTTTTGGGCGGAATGGGAATTGCTATTCTTTCTACTTCTCGAGGTATAATGACAGATCGAGAAGCTCGACTAAACAGAATTGGGGGAGAAGTCTTATGTTATATATGGTAATCGCCCCTCCTATAGTACTCGAATTCTATCTCGAACTTCCTATTTTTCAAATAAAAATACAACGTTTTTTTTTATTTGAAAATCAAAATAGAAAAATAGGAGAAAAAAAATATGACAGAAAAAAAAAATAGCAGAGAAAAAAAAAACCCGAGAGAAGCAAAAGTCACTTTCGAAGGTTTAGTTACGGAAGCCCTACCCAACGGAATGTTCCGCGTTCGCCTAGAGAATGACACCATCATCCTGGGCTATATTTCAGGAAAGATCCGGTCTAGTTCTATACGAATACTGATGGGGGATAGGGTCAAAATTGAAGTAAGTCGTTATGATTCAAGCAAAGGACGTATAATTTATAGACTTCCCCATAAGGATTCGAAGCGTACCGAAGACTCGAAGGATACCGAAGATTTGAAGGATACCAAAGATTCAAAGGATTAGGTTTTTCTTTTTTCTAGGGTAATAAATTCAAAGTTCCAAAATTCAAGCGAAGAGACTTATTTTTTCCCAAAGATTAGATTCATAGTTTAAGAAAGGAATAAGGAAATATGAAAATAAGAGCTTCCGTTCGTAAAATTTGTACAAAATGTCGACTGATTCGTAGGCGTGGACGAATTAGAGTCATTTGTTCCAATCCGAAGCATAAACAAAGGCAGGGGTAATCTTTCGAAAAAGAACTTTACTTTCTAAAAAGTAAAAAAAGTACCCGCGGAAACGTCCAAATTCCAAATAAAATAATTAATAATTAAAGTAAAGGATATATTTTACCCTGAAACGGATATCTTTGTATCTTTTTTTCTTTTTGTTATTTCTAACTCATATTTATGAGATAATAAAATATGACAAAAGCTATACCAAAAATTGGTTCACGTAGGAGAGTGCGTATTGGTTTGCGTAGGAATGCGCGTTTTAGTTTACGGAAAAGTGCACGTAGAATAACAAAAGGAGTTATTCATGTTCAAGCTAGTTTCAACAATACCATTATAACTGTTACAGACCCGCAAGGTCGGGTGGTTTTCTGGTCCTCCGCGGGTACTTGTGGATTCAAAAGCTCAAGAAAAGCATCACCCTATGCTGGTCAAAGAACAGCAGTAGATGCTATTCGTACAGTGGGTTTGCAACGAGCAGAAGTTATGGTAAAGGGTGCTGGTAGTGGAAGAGATGCCGCATTACGAGCCATTGCTAAAAGTGGTGTACGATTAAGTTGTATACGCGATGTAACACCTATGCCGCATAATGGATGTCGACCTCCTAAAAAAAGACGTCTGTAAAAGAATTAAAACGCTTTCAAGAGAAATAAACGATTCAATGATCAAATAATAATACTAGTCTATTATGGTTCGAGAGGAGGTAGCAGGATCCACTCAAACACTACAGTGGAAGTGTGTTGAATCAAGAGTAGATAGTAAGCGTCTTTATTATGGTCGTTTCATTTTGTCCCCGCTTAGAAAAGGTCAAGCGGATACCGTCGGTATTGCCTTGCGAAGAGCTTTACTTGGAGAAATAGAAGGAACATGTATCACACGTGCAAAATTTGGGAGCGTGCCACACGAATATTCTACAATAGCTGGTATTGAAGAATCCGTACAAGAAATTTTACTAAATTTGAAAGAAATTGTATTGAGAAGTAATCTCTATGGAGTTAGAGACGCATCAATTTGCGTCAAAGGTCCTAGATACATAACTGCTCAAGATATCATCTTACCACCTTCCGTAGAGATCGTTGATACGGCACAACCTATAGCTAACTTGACAGAGCCCATTGATTTCTGTATTGAGTTACAGATCAAGAGAGATCGCGGATATCACACGGAACTCAGAAAGAACTCTCAAGATGGAAGTTATCCCATAGATGCTGTATCCATGCCTGTTCGAAATGTGAATTATAGTATTTTTTCTTGTGGGAATGGAAATGAAAAACACGAGATACTTTTTCTAGAAATATGGACGAATGGAAGTTTAACCCCTAAGGAAGCGCTTTATGAGGCTTCTCGTAATTTGATTGATTTATTTCTTCCTTTTCTACACGCGGAGGAAGAGGGCACTAGTTTCGAAGAAAATAAAAACAGGTTTACTCCACCCCTTTTAACCTTTCAAAAAAGATTAACTAATCTAAAGAAAAACAAAAAAGGAATTCCATTGAATTGTATTTTTATTGATCAATTAGAATTGCCTTCTAGAACGTATAATTGTCTCAAAAGGGCCAATATACATACACTATTGGACCTTTTGAGTAAGACTGAAGAAGATCTTATGAGAATTGACAGTTTTCGTATGGAAGATGGAAAACAGATATGGGACACTCTAGAGAAGCATCTCCCAATCGATTTACCTAAGAATAAGTTCTCGTTTTAAATCCATTGCAATTTTTTCCTCTTCTTCTTTTTCGAGTTAGAATAAAAAGAAAAAAGAAAACAATTTTGCATCTTTGGCACAATCTATATTTTCGCGAAATGGATCATAATAAAATGGATTTTAGGTATCTAGGGAAGATTCACTTGGAAGTAACTATTTCCTAGATACCTATGCACGGTACTTCACGGTTGAATGAATCAACCTGAAAAATCCCTAAAAAAGACCTAAAGTTAAGGATTTTTCAATGGGTAATGTTGCTCCAATACCTAACCAAAGAGCTACTGCAGTACCGATTAAAAAAACGGTCGTAGCTACTGGGCGACGAAATGGATTTTGGAATTTATTGACATTCTCTAGAAAGGGTACTGTCAATAAGCCCGTTGGCACAGAAACCATTAAGAGAACGCCCAATAACTTATTGGGTACTGTACGGAGTATTTGAAAGACGGGAAAGAAGTACCACTCGGGTAATATTTCCAGAGGAGTTGCAAACGGATCCGCCGGTTCACCAATCATTGACGGCTCGAGAACCGCTAAACCTACATTACATGCAATAGTACCTAGAATTACTACTGGAAAAATATATAAAAGATCGTTGGGCCAGGCGGGTTCCCCGTAATAATTATGTCCCATCCCTTTAGCTAATTTTGCTCTTAATACAGGATCATTTAAGTCAGGTTTCTTTGTTATTGGGATAGGTGAATTCTTTAGGATCCATCCCCCAAAGGAACCGGACATGAGAATTTTTCATCATCCGGCTCGAGCAAGAATGAAAGAAAAAAGACCGTGGAAGATCCATAATAGAATAAGGTATATAATGACTCAATGACTCTAGGTAAGAAAAGCTTTATCAGATTCTCTTTTCCGAAGTTGCACCTACAACTACTTATTTTATTGAAAAGAATCTTATTCTTATGGGTAAATGCTCAATATCCAAGTTGGCTTGCAAATTTGATCATGATCAATTGCTTTGTGGATTGTCTCATGTCTCTTGATTAGTTGGTGTTTATCCCCTCAATATCGCAAGTTTCTTACGTCCAAACAAAGTATTTACTTGTTACTAATAAAAAATCAAAAAGTCTAGCCTACGTTCTTCTTTAGATACCTTCTTTTACTCCGATAGTATTGCGGATCGCAATCGATGCAAAGAAAATGAATGCATTTCCATACTATAATAAAAAAAGTAAGTGTAATAAATAGAGAATTGGATCATGTCACATGACTTATTCTATTTCTACTCTATGGGATCTTACGGAGCCTGTTCATGGATGACATGGTTGGGGTATGATCATAGAAAATATTCTCCTCAAGTGAACCAGCCTATCCTTCCTAGATAGGGGACTTACGTGTTGATTGGATGCGGAGACACCTTTGGTTGTGAATTCTAATGTGGCAGATCCAATTCTTTATCTGCATGGCCAAATCAATAATTCAAGTCACACACTCCCATAATCCGCCTTATTTTCTTTCATAAAATGAACTTCAACTATTTGTATCAAAATACTTCGGAGTTGAAGAAAAGTATCCAAATGACATGTCTTATTTTACAATAACCCATGTTTGTAGCAATGAAATACCACAACCTACCCGATATGATATATGAAAATTAGAATTATCTTTCTCTATGATATGGCTTCCCTATAAAGGACCCGAAATACCTTGCTTACGTATCATTGGAAAGTGCATTAACATAAATACGGCAGTAAGCAGAGGCAGTACAAAGGTATGTAAACTATAAAAACGAGTCAAAGTGGATTGGCCCACACTAGCACTTCCACGTAATAACTCCACTAAAGGCGATCCTATTACCGGAATCGCTTCAGGTACACCTGTCACAATTTTGACTGCCCAATAACCAATTTGATCCCAAGGCAAAGAATAACCAGTTACACCAAACGATGCAGTCAATACACCCAAAACCACACCTGTCACCCAAGTTAATTCGCGGGGTTTTTTAAATCCACCTGTGAGATACACACGAAATACGTGCAGGATCATCATTAGAACCATCATACTTGCTGACCATCGATGAACTGATCGGATTAACCAACCAAAGTTGGCCTCGGTCATTATGTATTGAACCGAGGAAAAAGCCTCTGTAACGGTTGGGCGGTAGTAAAAAGTCATAGCAAAACCGGTAGCGACTTGTACTAGAAAACAAGTAAGTGTAATTCCCCCTAAACAATAAAATATGTTGACATGAGGAGGAACATATTTACTAGTTATATCATCCGCAATTGCCTGAATCTCAAGACGTTCCTCAAACCAATCATATACTTTATTGAGATAGGTAACTAACCCGAGTCCCCCTCCGAGAACCGTATATGAAAATTTCATCTCGTACGGCTCAAGCAGAAACACACAAATTTTCAACGGATATTAGAAAAAAAAAAGGTTCAAAACTTCATCAGCCACTGGATTGGGTCGATTTGCCTTGAAGATATGAAATAAGAAAAATCCAGAACTTATTCTTTGTGATGATAATGCCAAAAAATCTCAAGTTGGCTCATCTGTCTTTCTTTCTTTCCCTTATGTTGGTCATTAGAGGCTTCTTGACTTTTCTCTTCCCTATTTTGGATTTCTTTTTTTTTTTTTTTGCGTAATGCAGATTTACTCTTGTTTTACTAGTAAATAAATAAAGCAAAAATTCTAGTAGTTTTCTGATAGAAATTATCTTGTTGCGATCCTATGAATCAGTTCAATTAAAACCTTAGATTCATACTAGAGCCACGATGATTGAGTCTCAAGCTAACCAAAAGGCAAGGGTTCTTCGAATAAGAACCGCTTGATGATCATTTATTGAATCCGTGTAATAACTCGACAAAATCGAGAGAAAAAAAAGTTGTCTTTTGGGCAAACAAAATTGGAAGGAAGAAAATTTCTTTTTTTATTAAAAACTACTTGAATTTTTTTCAGTCTGGTTGCGAGGTCTGAATAGTGAGTATGAATCATAGTTCCATTTTTTTTCTTGATCCACTCTATCTATTTCGTGTTCCAGATACTAGAATAAAAAATATCCGACGAATTAGAATCATCTTGATAGAGATAACAGGCCCTTTCTATGTATTATCAATAGGATCCATTCTAACAAGTCACACACTCATATTCCAGAGATACCAAAACAAAAAAATTCCACGGTCGAACTACCAGAATGTCTAGAAATGTATAGCTTAAAGTAGAAAGGCTTTTTTGGATGGAAAAACAATGACTTCGTAGTTTTAGTTAGTAGAAACCTAATTCATTAAAATTCCGTCCAGTAAAACAGAAGAATTATAAATTTCTAAAATGATAGATAGGAATATCGCGAATAAAGCCATTGCGACCCCCATAAAAGGAGTAGTCCCCCAACCCGGAGCTACTTTCCCATATTCCGAATTCAAGGGTTTCAATAAACTACCTACGCGAGTTCGTCTTGGCCCAGGTCTAGAACTATCTTCAACGGTTTGTGTAGCCATAAATTCTATTTAATCATTGGTGTTGACTTTGTATACTATTCCGTTGTAGTTGTAAATACAAGATCTTTTCGTAGATCCATTGTAATCTTGAAATTCTATAAAAATGGAAACAGCAACTTTAGTCGCCATCTCCATATCTGGTTTACTTGTAAGCTTTACTGGGTATGCCTTATATACCGCGTTTGGGCAACCCTCTCAACAATTAAGAGATCCATTCGAAGAACACGGGGACTAATTGAAGTAAGAAGTCTCCCCATCTGGGAGACTTCTTACTTCAATGAAATTATTTCATTTTTTTAGTCGGAACCTTAGGTGGTTCTCGGAAGAAGATAGCGAAAAAAATTATCCCTAAAGTCGAAACTAAAAGGAACGTATAAACCAATGCTTCCATAGATTCGATCGTGGTTTATTTACAATTATAACTTCCACACCTATTCATTTGTCATTTGGGATCTTTTCCCATATAAAGATAAAGAAAGAAAAAGAGTCAAAGAAAGGATGGGAGATGTTTCCCATGTCAAATCAAAAAAGAGAGATGAAAGATACCATAGCAATGTGGTATCAGACTGCTTGTCTCCTTGTAGTTGGATCTCCAACTTTTTGGAATGTTCCAAATTCCACTTGAGCATCCAAGTCTGGATCAATACCAGCAAAAACATCTCGGAACAAGGTTCTAGCGCCATGCCAAATGTGTCCGAAAAAGAAGAGCAAAGCAAAGGTAGCATGACCAAAAGTGAACCAACCCCTTGGACTGCTGCGAAAAACACCATCCGATTTCAAAGTAGCCCGATCTAATTCAAAAATTTCCCCTAATTGGGAACGCCTCGCATATTTTTTTACAGTAGCAGGATCAGAATAACTTACTCCATTAAGTTCGCCACCATAGAACTCCACCGTTACACCTACTTGTTCAACACTATATTTGGATTCTGCTCTTCTAAAAGGAACGTCCGCTCTCACAATTCCCTCTTCATCTACCAAAACAACCGGAAATGTTTCAAAAAAAGTAGGCATACGGCGTACAAAAAGCTCGCGTCCTTCTTTATCTCTAAAGACGGGATGTCCTAACCATCCAACAGCTATTCCATCCCCGTTGTCCATTGAGCCTGCTCTGAATAATCCCCCCTTTGCCGGATTATTACCAATATAATCATAAAAGGCTAATTTTTCGGGAATTTTAGACCAAGCTTCTGATAAACTAAGATTTTCGGCTAACCCATCGCTAACTCTTCGATATATTTCTTGCTGAAAGTATCCCTGATCCCACTGATAACGAGTAGGCCCAAATAATTCGATTGGGGTAGTTGCTGACCCATACCACATAGTTCCGGCAACTACGAAAGCTGCAAAAAAAACAGCAGCGATACTACTGGAAAGTACAGTTTCAATATTGCCCATACGTAATCCTTTGTATAGACGTTGAGGCGGACGGACACTAAGATGGAATAGGCCCGCTAATATGCCCAATGTACCCGCAGCAATATGATGAGAAGCTATTCCCCCCGGAACAAAAGGATCAAAACCTTCTACACCCCACGCTGGATTTACAGCTTGTACTTTTCCAGTTAGTCCATAAGGATCGGACACCCATATCCCAGGACCATACAAACCCGTTACATGAAATGCGCCAAAGCCAAAGCAAGCCACCCCTGCAAGAAATAAATGAATTCCAAAGATCTTGGGCAAATCCAAAGAGGGTTTTCCTGTCCGCTCATCACAGAATATTTCTAGGTCCCAATATACCCAATGCCAGATAGCTGCCAAGAAACACAAGCCAGAAAACACAATATGCGCACCTGCCACACCTTCATAACTCCAAATACCCGGATTCGTTACAGTTCCTCCTGAAATACTCCAACCACCCCAGGAATTGGTTATTCCTAAACGAGTCATGAAGGGAATTACGAACATACCTTGTCTCCACATTGGATCCAGAACAGGATCAGAGGGATCAAAAACCGCTAATTCATATAAAGCCATCGAGCCGGCCCAACCAGAAACTAAAGCTGTGTGCATTATATGCACCGAAAGCAATCGACCCGGATCATTCAATACAACAGTATGAACACGATACCAAGGCAAACCCATGGAAATACCCCTTTAGCAAAGAAAAATAGACACGATGTCGCTTTATTTTATCGCATTGGAAAAGACTATCTATATCCTATGTACCTAACCCCTCTAGGGGATTCTGTGTCAGAAAGCGTGAATATTTATTTCATTCCATTAAAAATAAGAAGCCAATTCTGTTCGTAAGAAGAAAGAGAAGCAGATCTATTCTATACTCGATAAGTGCCAATATGCAATGGGTAGCTTGGCCTATTTGGAAAAAACGAAGAATAGATCCCTATCCCTCTTTGTTTATCATTCCAATCACCGATTCCTTTTTCTTTATTCAATCTGTCTTACCTTCCTTATATGTATTATTTCAATCTACGTATTAATAGAATCTATAGTATTCATATAGAATAAGAAAAAAAAAATGAAGACAATAAACTGCGGATTCTTTCTTTCTCTTCCATTCTTACGTTTCCATATTAAAGTGTAGTTTTCTTACTTAAATTTAATAATATTAATCTAATATGCCCATTGGTGTTCCAAAAGTACCTTACCGGATTCCCGGAGATGAAGAAGCGACTTGGGTTGACTTATACAATGTTATGTATCGAGAAAGGACACTTTTTTTAGGTCAAGAGATTCGTTGCGAGGTCACGAATCATATTACAGGTCTCATGGTATATCTCAGTATAGAAGATGGAATTAGCGATATTTTTTTGTTTATAAACTCCCCAGGCGGGTGGCTAATCTCAGGAATGGCGATTTTTGATACGATGCAAACGGTGACACCAGATATATATACAATATGCCTCGGAATGGCTGCGTCCATGGCATCCTTCATTCTGCTTGGAGGCGAACCCACCAAGCGTATAGCATTCCCTCACGCGAGGATTATGCTTCACCAACCTGCTAGTGCTTATTATCGGGCAAGGACACCAGAATTTTTACTAGAAGTGGAAGAGTTACACAAAGTTCGCGAAATGATCACAAGGGTTTATGCCCTAAGAACAGGCAAGCCTTTTTGGGTTGTATCCGAAGACATGGAAAGGGATGTTTTTATGTCAGCAGACGAAGCCAAAGCTTATGGACTTGTCGATATTGTAGGGGATGAAATGATTGACGAGCACTGCGATACTGATCCAGTGTGGTTTCCAGAAATGTTTAAGGATTGGTAGTGGCCGGATTTCTTGTAAATTTATTTCAAACCTAAATTCAGGTTTTCTGCGATTTAATAGAAAATAGAAATACTTCATGATGATCAATCATCAGGTTAAGATCGATCTAAACCAATCCTTTTTTTTTTCTATATACATACGACATGCCAACGGTTAAACAACTTATTAGAAACGCAAGACAGCCAATACGAAATGCTAGAAAATCGCCCGCGCTTAAGGGATGTCCTCAGCGTCGAGGAACATGTGCTAGGGTGTATGTGCGACTCGTTCAGATCATGAGTTCAAACAAATAAGACAATTTTTGAAGTATCCATGATCGGTACCAATGAATAGGATAGAGCTTCTCTATCCTAGATTTCTATGGTATATGGAATTTCTGGTTTCCTTTGGTGCAAATCCAATCATCTAAATTGGAAATTAAGAAGCAATTCCCCCATTGGTAGAAAATGGTTATCCATTAAGCGGAGGAAATAGTAATAAAAAGAAAAAGGCTTATGCTCCTTTATCTTAAAAGAACGGACTAACAGGGTCAGCTACTTAGCCAACTTTCATAATTAAATGCCGTCACTGTATGGATAACTCTTATTGTGAAAAGAGCTATTTACTCTATAATGGATAGGTAGAGCCAAAGAATGTGAACTATACAAGTTCACAATACCTTTTGATGAAATGAAAGAAAGGGCTCCGGTGTATAGAGAGGGCCTCACCGTTTAAAAGGGAACCATAGAAACGATGGAACCCACTATTTTTTTGAGTATCGTTAGAATTTGTTATTTCTATGCGAAATAACTGAAGAGAATAGAATAAAAAATCGTGGTTGGGAAGGTTACAGTAGCAAAAGCCATTGGAATTAATATTTTATATATCGGAATAATTCGTTTTGTTATTAATGGGAAAAAGGATGGCTAAAAGAAGAGAAATCATTAGTTATTCATTAAGGTTAATTTGATTCAATGACCAGAGTTCCGCGAGGATATATAGCTCGGAGACGACGAACAAAAATGCGTTCATTTGCCTCAAACTTTAGAGGGGCTCATTTAAGACTTAATCGAATGATTACTCAACAAGTAAGAAGAGCTTTTGTTTCCTCTCATCGAGATAGAGGCAGGCAAAAGAGGGATTTTCGTCGTTTGTGGATCACTCGGATAAACGCAGCAACGCGGATATATAAAGTATTCGATAGTTATAGTAAATTAATACACAATCTGTACAAGAAGGAATTGATTCTTAATCGTAAAATGCTTGCACAAGTAGCTGTATCAAATCCAAATAATCTTTACACGATTTCCAATAAAATAAAGATCCTCAATTAAATGGATAAAAAAGTAATATACAGGAATAATTAAAACCGAATTCCCGGAGAGGGAACTCCGGGAAGATACAATAAATTAAGATTAAGTGGTAGGAATCAACGAGCATGTTGCAATAAATAAAAAAACTATTTATTCTTCCCCATTTTTCTTTCTTATAACAAACACAAGAATCAAAACTGGATTACTTTCTTTATATAGGTCTGGCCCTTTCGAATAAAACATCAACAATCGGAACTTAAGTTCCGATTGTTGTTTCTTAAATTCTGGTTGGAGTTTCTTAAGTTTCGATTGGAATTGAACTTTTGCGTTAATTGAGGAATATGTCTATTCTTTCTGGGTCTAGGACCAGTAATTATTGAAATTGACTGGGCTTGAAATTGCTTCTCATTCTCATAGTTACGAAATGGTAAGAAAGATAAAATACGAGCCTGTTTTATAGCAAGAGTAATTAATCGTTGTTGTTTCAAGGTTAATCTATTTATTCGTCTCGATAATATTTTTCCTTGTTCACTAATAAATCGATTAATTAAACTCATGTTTCTATAATCAATTCGATCCCCCGGGCCAATCCGAGGACGCCTACGAAAAGGTTGTTTGGATTTACGAAAAGTTTGCTTGGATTTACGAAAAGTTTGCTTGGATTTATGAAAAGTTTGCTTGGATTTATGAAAAGTTTGCTTAGATTTATGAAAAGGTTGTTTAGATGTATACATGATTTATTCTTTATTTTAAAATTGGAAAAAAAAAAATGGATTTCTTTATTTTATTAATTTTGGATCCAGAAGAAGTAGTCTTTCTTTGGTCCATATATTATTTGATTCATATTATTATTTGATTCATATATAGTATATGAATACCCTCTATACATATGAAATAATATCTACCTGAAATCAAATGAATTGATTTGTATTTTGTATTCTATCTATGTTCTATATATTAAATCTGTTCTTTGGAAAGATCGAACACACGATGCTCCTATTTTTTTATTTCGTCATGAGTCGTATGCTTGCGACAATAACGACAAAATTTTTTTAATTCTAATTGTCCGGGTGTATTGTGGCGATTCTTTTGAGTACTATATCTAGAAATCCCCGTCGATTCCTCATTGGCACCTTTTCGAACACAACTGATACATTCCAAAATAACTCTGATTCTAACACCTTTCCCCTTGGCCATGAACCTCCTTTCTTTTTTGGATTGACTTAACTTAATTCTTCTACTTATTCTGTTATTCTTCTATTTTGAATCCCAAGAAGAAGAATAAAATCCATTCGAATAAAAAATTTTTAAAATTCTTAAATTAAGTAATAAAAAATAGAGAAATAATTAAAGAATACAATCCTTGTCGAATTAGCAAGGATTTTGCTTCGAAATCCTTTCATTTAAGTAGCCAGCCCAGCCTCTTTCTATGCTCTGATTTCTGAGGCCTGACTTAGCTTGGATACCGCTTTTGATTGAATTTCTGTTTTCCAAAATGGGATTTGCCGAATTTTTCATGACTCTGAGGTTCAACCCAATCCATCTTTTCTTTCTTTTTCCTTCCTATACTAAAAAAAAAAGGATTGAAAAAGGGAAAATTTGCGTCATGTCACGAAGAATTCCTCGCATAGCAATAACTAGAATTAAAAAAAAGGGAATGACAAAGCATCTGGGAATAAACGATTAATTTCTATCAATAAACCTGCTAAAGCCCCAAACCATAGAGTACTTAGCACGGGCGCTACAGAGAGATATGTTTTTATATCCCGCATTGAAAATCCTCCTTCCTTATTGGAATACATATATGATCAGATACTCTTGCCCAAGATCATTTGTATTTCTTTTGTTTAGGCGAAATTCCTAACTAAAAAAACAAAATCAATATTCTATATATAGAATGAACGAATGAACGGTATAGACGAGATTTTCCTACCCCTAAAAAAGAAAAAGATGACCCCTTCTTCCTATACATTACCAAGGAATAGTAATCTTTCTTTTATAGGTGAAATTAGATAGGATTTTAGATGTATACCATTCCTTGATTATATGAGACCAAAAAGAAGAAATGACAAGAAGGTTCTATATAGATAGAGAAAGAGAAGAAAATTACGATGTGGAAAACAAGACAGGAATTGTGTACAATGCCATTATACAACAATTTGGAAAAGGGATGTAGCGCAGCTTGGTAGCGCGTTTGTTTTGGGTACAAAATGTCACAGGTTCAAATCCTGTCATCCCTACCTATTACTTCTTTCTTCTTTATGGGCAGTAGCGAGGAGATCAATTAAAGTGGGTATAACTTGAATTTGTGGATACTATACGTACGTGAGACACGTTAGGAGTAGAAAAGGGTTTTCTTTTTGAATGAAAGCGCTCTTAGTTCAGTTCGGTAGAACGCGGGTCTCCAAAACCCGATGTCGTAGGTTCAAATCCTACAGAGCGTGATTCCATCTATCTTATGTCGAAGCAGAGTAAAATAACTTAACAAAACAAAGTTGAATTGCAACTCCAATTTGACCTCCTCTCTGGTCTGGAGGAGGTCAATCAAAAAAGAAATATTACTCAATCAAAGATCCAACTGATCCCCACGTCTGTATTGCAAATACGCAGTCACGAATAATCCCGCTAAAGTAATAGGAATTAGGCCTAAGACGATTCCAAATAGAAAAACTTCAATCATTTCGATTTGTTCGAGGGGATAAAAAAAAAGAGGTACGATCTATCCCTAAATAGTAGTCTAAATTATCCACGAATCTCAATGACCAAGAAAAGAATTGATAATTAGTGTGGAAAAGAGTCGTAGAATACCAGGAATCCAAAAGAAAGATTTTTCTTTTCTGACTTATTCATTCAATTCATTTCAAATAAGACGTATCTTGTTCAAGCCAATAAATAGAGCTGGGGTTATAGTTAAAGCAGCCAGTAGAAAACCGAAATAACTAGTTATAGTAAGCATGAAAGGGTTAAATTCCATTTATTTTTTTACTACACTACATATGTTGGTAAAGCACTTACCTAAGTTATGGAAAATTCATAATTCATCGGTTATTTTAGATAATACTAAAAAACAAGATAGAGTGAGATACAGAAGTGTAAAAGAAAATCGATTCATCAGATGGGACATGAGTCTCTAATTCCGAATCAAGAGATTTGTTGTGGAATCTGTCAGTTCTTTAAAGTAATAATATTAAGAACTAGATCATCTAACCCCATTGAAAAATTAAATTGGATTTTCGGGAGAATTTTGGAATATAAGATAAATAAAGAATTGAAACAGTCGAATATTCCCCTATTCCTTCTTATTTTAACTGATTGTATTCCATATGGAATAAGAGGAGAAGAAAAGCATTCCACGACCCCCCGAGCAAGGGGCCCCTTAAAAAAAGGAAAGCTCTTCCTTGAATTTACTTTATTTTTATTCCTTTTTCGAACCCCAACCAAAGTTGATTCGAAGACGAGTCACTTCAATTATCCTTTTAAGTTCTATCTTCTGTCTTTCCCTATTTCATCTCGTAAAGTTCCACGCTTGCAGTTTAGTCAAGAAAGTTAGACCTAATCCAACAAACAAGGCAAGGATTGATTACGAATCTTGATTCTTCAAAGAATGTTTTCTTTCTCTCATAACAGATTATCCACTATTCGATTTTCTATTTATTAGATATTATATTATGCTAACCAATTAAATTCCTTAAAGGGAAAGGTTGGATTCGAAGAAAACTTTTAACTAAAAAGGGATAGATTTCGCATATACTTGTCCTTATATTGTGTCAGTATGAGAATATCTTTCCTAAATTATTTATCCAAACCTATTGATCATTAACTTGGATTTTCCCAAGATCTTGGCCGCTATTCCGAATTATTCTACTAATCCGAAGCCAATGAAAATAAGCAGGAC